CAAGTAGTTTTGTTGGTTGGTTAATTGGTCACATTTTATTCATGAAATGGGTTGGATTGGTATTATTCTGGATACGGCAAAATCATTATATTCGATCTAATAAGTACCTTGTGTCAGAATTGAGAAATTCTATGGCTCGAATCTTTAGTATTCTCTTATTTATCACCTGTGTCTACTATTTAGGCAGAATGCCGTCGCCTATTGTCACTAAGAAACTGAAAGAAACCTCAGAAATGGAAGAAAGGGGAGAAAGTGAGGAAGAAAGCGATGTAGAAACAACTTCCGAAACGAAGGAGACTAACGAAGAAGACCCTTCCCTTTGTTCGGAAGAACAGGAAGATCCGGTTTACGAAGATTCTTATCTTGATACCTATCAAGATAATTGGGAATTGGGAAGACTTAAAGAAGAGAAAAATGAAAAGACTTATTTCTGCTTTGAAAAACCTCTTGTGACTTTTCTTTTCGATTATAAACGATGGAATTGTCCATTGCGATATATAAAAAATGATCGGTTTGAAAATGCTGTACGAAATGAAATGTCACAATATTTTTTTTATACATGTCCAAGTAATGGGAAACAAAAAATATCTTTTACATATCCACCCAGTTTATCGACTTTTTCGGAAATGATAGAACGAAAAATGTCTTTGTACACGACAAAAAAATTATCCCATGGAGACCTGTATAATTATTGGGTTTATACCAATGAACAAAAAAAATACAACTTGAGCAATGAATTAATAAGTCGAATAAAAGCTCTAGAAAAAAAAAAAAAAGAAAAGGGATTTCTTGCTCTAGATATGCTCGAAAAAAGGACTAGATTTTGCAATCATAAGAATGAAAAAGAATGCTTGACCAAAACATATGATCCTTTATTGAGCGGACCATCCCGTGGAGCAATAAAAGATTTTGATTTACATACAATCATAAATGATTTTATCCCTTATATGGAGGATTCCATAAAAAGTCTTTGGATAAATAAGATCCATGAGCTACTTCCTAATAATTTCCGAGAATTTGAGCATCAAAAGAATTCACTTGGTGTTGGTAAATCATTTTTGAATTATATCGGTAATTCCTTAACTTCATTTTCTTTTGAATTCACACCCAATTTTTCTTTGAAAAACCGTTCTTTATTGGCAGAACAAAGAAAAATTGATTCAGAAAGTCAAGCAAAATCTTTGAAATTTGTATTCGATATAATGACAATTGATCAAAATGATCAAACAACTAGAAATGAATCTATTGGAATAGAAGAAATCAGTAAAAAGGTTTCTCAATGGTCATATAAATTGACCAATGTTCTGGAAGAACTGGAGGAAGAAAATGAGGAAAAATCGATGGAAGATATTGAAATTCGTTCAAGAAAAGCCAAACATGTGACAATTTCTACTGATGATGAGAATAATACCAATTTTTTTACTTTTACTAGTAATAGTGATCAAACAGAAACAGAAGATGTGACTTTGATACGCTACTGGCAACAATCGGATTTTCGCAGGGATATAATAAAAGGATCCATGCGTACTCAAAGACGTAAAACAGTTATTTGGCAAGTGTTTCAAGCAAATGCGCATTCCCCGCTTTTTTTGGATCGAATAGACAAAACATTTTTTTTTTCTTCTTTTGATATCTCTGAAATGATGAATCTCATTTTTAGGAATTCGGTCGAGAGAGAACCGGAATTGAAAATTTCCAATTTTGAGGAGGAAGGGACAAAAGAAAAGAAAAAAAACAGGAGGAACCAAAAGGGGAATAAACGGATAGCAACATCAGAAACTTGGAATAACATTATATTTGCTCAAGCAATAAGGGGTTTAATGTTAATAACCCAGTCTTTTCTTAGAAAATACATTGTATTGCCTTCATTGATAATAGCGAAAAATATTGGCCGTGTGTTATTACACCAATTGCCCGAGTGGGATGAGGATTTGAAGGAATGGGGGAGAGAAAGACATGTTAAATGCACCTATAATGGTGTTCAATTATCGGAAACAGAATTTCCCCCAAATTGGTTAACAGAGGGTATTCAGATAAAGATTCTATCTCCTTTCTATCTTAAACCTTGGCGAAGATCTAAAATACGATCTCATCATAGAGATCCAATGAAAAAAAAAAGAAAAAAAACAGATTTTTGTTATTTAACAGTTTTGGGAATGGAAGCAGAAGTTCCTTTTGGTTCTCTCCGAAAACGACCTTCTTTTTTTGAACCCATTTATAAAGAACTCCTAAAAAAACTTTTGGAAGGAAAAAAGAATTCTTTTTTCCTTCCAAAAGTTTTTAAAGAAAAAAAAGAATGGGTTATCGAAATAGTTCTAGTTATAAAACAAAAAATAAAGGAAAAAGTAAACTCCATTTTCTTATTTGAATCGAGGAAGGTAAAAGTATATAAACCGAATGAAAATGTAAGAGATTCTAAAATAAATAATAAGATTATTCGCAAATCAACCATTCGAATTCGATCCATGAATTGGACAAATTACTCACTCATAGAAAAAAAAATAAAGGATCTTGCTGATAGGACAGTCACAATCAGGAATCAAATAGAACTAGAACGAATCACAAAAGACAAGAAAAAAATCGTTCTAACTTGTGATGATAAAAAATCGGAATCACAGAAACATATTTTGCAGATATTTAAAAGAAAAAAGATCCGATTTATACGTAAATTTCATTTTTTTATGAAATCATTCATTGAAAAAATATACATAGATATCTTTCTACGTATGATTACTATTTTTAGGATCAATGCACAACTTTTCCTTGAATCAATAAAAAAAATTATCACAAAATCGATTTACAACGATGAAACAAATCGAAAAGGAATTGATGAAACAGATCAAAATACAATGAACTTTATTTCGACTATAAAAAAATCGTTTTCTAATACTAATATCAGTAATAATAATTATTTATCCTACTTGTCCCAAGCATATGTATTTTACAAATTATCACAAACCCAATTACTTAACAAGTATCACTTGAGATCTGTACTTCAATATACCAGGACCCATTCTTTTATTAAGGATAAAATCAAGGATTATTGTATGACACGAGGAATATTTGATTCCAAATCAAAGCAAAAGAAAATTTATAAGTCTGGAAAAAATGAATGGAAAAACTGGTTAAAGGGCCATTATCAATACAATTTATCTCAGACAAAATGGTCTCGATTAGTACCTCAAAAATGGCGAAATAGAATCAACCAACGCTCTATGATTCAAAATAAAAACTCAATTAAATTTGATTCACATAAAAAAGAAAAAGACCAATTAATTCATTACATAAAGCAAAATTACTATGCGATGGCAGTAGATTCATTGACGAGTCAAAAAGAAAAATTGAAAAAACACTACAGATATTCTCTTTTATCACATAAATATATGAATTATGGGAATAGGAAGGACTCATATATTTATGAATCAACATTACAAGTAAAAGGAGACCAAGAAATTCCATATAATTTCAATACACTGAAACCCGAATCATTTTATGTATTGGTAAGTATACCTATTAGTAATTATCTAGAAAATATTAGTAATTATCTAGAAAAGGAATATATTATTGCTACACATAAAAATCTGGATAGAAAATATTTTGATTGTGGAATTCCCCCTATTTGTCTTAGAAAAAATATCGACATTGATACCTGGACCAATACGCATATCAGCACCAAAATCGAGAAAAATACTAAGACTGAAAACAAAATTCTCAAAAAATGGAAAAAAAAAGATATTTTTTCTCTTACAATTCATCAAGGAATTAAACCATCCAATCAAAAAAGTGTTTTTTTTGATTGGATGGGAATGAATCAAGAAAAGGTTTATCGTACCATATCAAATCTAGAACCCCAGTTGTTCCCAGAATTTGTGCCACTCTTTGATGCATATAGGATTAAACCATGGATCATACCAATCAAATTTCTTCTTTTTAATTTTTATTTCTATGAAAATATTAGTAAAAATCAAAAAAAAAATCTTCAGATATTACCTAATCAAAAAGAATATCTTAAATTAGAAAATTTCAACCAAGAAAAAAACGAACAACAGGAACAAGAAAATCTTGGAGTTGAAGACAATTACGCGAGATTAGACATTAAAAAAGGTAAAAAGAAAAAACAATCCAAGAAAAAGAAGGTAGCAGAACTAGAATTATTCCTGAATAAATATTTCCTTTTTCAATTAAAATGGGATGACTACTTGAATCAAAATATGATCAATAATATCAAGATATATTTTCACCTACTTAGACTGATAAATCCATGGAAAATGACTATATTCACGATTCAAAGAGGAGAGATACGTCTGGATAAACTGCTAACTCACAAAGATCTAGCTATTACAGAATTGATAAAAAGGGGAGTATTGATTTTCGAACCGATTCGTTTATCTATAAAAAGGGATGGAAAATTTATTATATATCAAACCCTAGGTATTTCATTGATCGATAAAATGAAGCACCAAACTAACAGAAAATGTATAAAAAAAAGATATGTTGATAAGAAGAATTTTGATAAATCCGTTGCAAGGCACGGCAATATACTTGTGAATGGAGACAAAAGTAATTATGATTTCTTTGTTCCTGAAAATATTCTATCTCCTAGACGTCGTAGAGAATTGAGAATTCTAATTTGTTTTAATTCTCGTAATTGGAATTTTGTGGATAGAAATCTAGTATTTTGCAATGAAAGCAACATAAGAAACTCTGGAAAATTTTTGAATGAGGACAAGCATTTTAATACTAATACAGATACAAATAAATTCATTAAATGCAAATTGTTTCTTTGGCCCAATTACCGATTAGAAGATTTAGCTTGTATGAATCGCTATTGGTTTAATACCAATAATGGCAGCCGTTTCAGTATGTTAAGGATATATATGTATCCACGATTCAGAATTTGTTAATAGTATATTTCCTATATATCTGTGATATTTTTCGGTAGATGAAAGCCGAAAGATATACATATACGCTGTATTACATTCTGGTACATGACACGGATTTGCGTATCAACTCAATTGAATCTAGGACGAAATCGACAGAATCCTTGAATGTAGAAATGTATTTTCTCTTTCTTTTCTATTCTATCCAAATCAAATTTTCAATTTGATTTGGATAGAATAGAAAAAAATAGGAAAAAATCCAAATTTTTGTGTGTACTAGATTAAAATAACTGGCATAAAGATTATTATTTTTATTTTTCCTGATCGATTCGGTAAAGTAAAATAAATCCATGGGAAAGAAAAAAAGATAGAAATTTTTTTTTATGATCAAAAATTCATTCATCTCGGTTATTTCACAAGAAGAAAAAGAAGAAAACAAAGGTTCTGTTGAATTTCAAGTATTAAGTTTCACCAGTAAGATACGTAGACTTACTTCACATTTGGAATTGCACAAAAGAGATTTTTTATCCCAAAGAGGTCTACGAATAATTCTGGGAAAACGTCAACGGCTCCTGGCTTATTTGTCAAAGAAAAATAGAGTCCGTTATAAGAAATTAATGGATCGGTTGGATATTCGGGAACCAAAAACTCGTTAATTTAATCGTTTGAATTTTTTTTTTAATAGTTATTTTATTAGATTTTTCATTTTGATGAACCTCGTTTTGAGGAATTCGTGGAATAATGAATTAAGGAAGAAAAAATATGACTATACCGGCTACAAGAAAAGATCTCATGATAGTCAATATGGGCCCTCAGCACCCATCAATGCATGGTGTTCTTCGACTGATCGTTACTCTCGATGGTGAAGATGTTATTGATTGTGAACCCATATTGGGATATTTACACAGAGGAATGGAAAAAATAGCAGAAAACCGAACAATTATACAATATCTTCCTTATGTAACACGTTGGGATTATTTAGCTACTATGTTCACAGAAGCAATAACGGTAAATGCACCAGAACAATTGGAAAATGTTCAAGTACCTCAGAGAGCCAGTTATATCAGAGTAATTATGCTGGAGCTGAGCCGTATAGCTTCTCATTTGTTATGGCTTGGACCTTTTATGGCGGATATAGGTGCACAGACTCCTTTTTTCTATATTTTCAGAGAGAGAGAATTGTTATATGACCTATTCGAAGCCGCCACAGGTATGCGAATGATGCATAATTATTTCCGCATCGGAGGAGTAGCTGCTGATCTACCTCATGGCTGGATAGATAAATGTTTTGATTTCTGCGATTATTCTTTAACAGGAGTTGTTGAATATCAAAAACTTATTACACAGAATCCCATTTTTTTGGAACGAGTTGAAAGAGTGGGCATTATTGGTGGAGAGGAAGCAATAAATTGGGGTTTATCAGGACCGATGTTACGAGCTTCTGGAATCCAATGGGATCTTCGTAAGGTTGATCATTATGAATGTTACAATGAATTCGATTGGGAAGTCCAATGGCAAAAAGAAGGAGATTCATTAGCTCGTTATTTAGTACGAATAGGTGAAATGGGGGAATCCATAAAAATTATTCAACAGGCTCTAGAAGGAATTCCTGGAGGTCCCTATGAGAATTTAGAAGTCCGACGCTTTGATAGAGCAAAAAATTCCGAATGGAATGATTTTGAATATAGATTTATTAGTAAAAAACCTTCACCCAATTTTGAATTGTCGAAACAAGAACTTTATGTCAGAGTGGAAGCCCCAAAAGGAGAATTAGGAATTTATTTGATAGGGGATAATAGCATTTTCCCCTGGAGATGGAAAATTCGTCCACCCGGTTTCATCAATTTGCAAATTCTTCCTCAGCTAGTTAAAAGAATGAAATTGGCTGATATCATGACGATACTAGGTAGTATAGATATCATTATGGGAGAAGTTGATCGTTGAAATGATAATTGATACGACAGAAGTACAAGCTATCAATTCTTTTTCTACATCGGAATCCATAAAAGAAATCTATGGACTCATATGGATGTTTGTATCCATTTTTACCCTTATATTTGGAATCATAATAGGGGTACTAGTAATTGTGTGGTTAGAAAGAGAAATATCTGCAACGATACAACAACGTATTGGGCCTGAATATGCTGGTCCGTTGGGAATTCTTCAAGCTCTAGCGGATGGGACTAAATTACTTTTTAAGGAGGACCTACTCCCATCTAGAGGAGATATTCGTTTGTTTAGTGTCGGACCGTCTATAGCGGTCATATCAATTCTACTAAGTTATTTAGTAATTCCTTTTGGATACCGCCTTGTTTTAGGTGATCTCAGTATGGGTGTTTTTTTATGGATCACCATTTCAAGTATTGCCCCTATTGGGCTTCTTATGTCAGGATATGGATCGAATAATAAATATTCTTTTTCAGGTGGTCTACGAGCTGCTGCTCAATCTATTAGTTATGAAATACCATTAACTCTATGTGTGTTATCAATATCTCTACGTGTGATTCGTTGGAATATGAACTTTTACCTCTTTCCTAGAAATAAATAAAGAAAAGAGGTTGAATGTATTGAATAGATATTTTTTTTTATTCATCGATGAGTTAAACCAGATAGTTATATGAGTGAAACAAAACAGCTTATAAATTTGCAGTAAGAAGAGAAAATCTCATTCCCTATGTACAAGAATGAAATTAAAGTAAACATAAGCAGCGTAAACTGTTTACCCCAAGATTGAGATTCTTTGATTAGTCATCATATCTTGAAGCGGGTGCAAAAGATCAACTGTATGGAGTTTCCACTACTGCCTTGTATGTATTAACATACCGGGGATCAATCAAAAATCGGTGGACAGTTAGGAACACCAAGGTACACAAAGGATTAGTAATGGGGATAATGTAAGGTATCAAAAAAAGAGATATTTCTGCATAAAACGAATCATAATAAGGGCTTTAAGTTGGTAGAAATGATCAAGAAGTATCTCCCTACGATTCCGATCTCGAGTATGCTCCTATTCACTGATTAAAGAAATGACTATCAAGAACGAATTAATCCTTTATTTTTTTTTTTTCTAAATACCTTCTTCTGAGACAGAAGAACAGGAACAAAAGAAATGGAATGCAATAATCGAATGAATGAATCAAAATTTTTATTTTATAAAAAAAAAAAAAAGATCTTTATTTATTCTTTCTTTCCTATATCCGTATTCATACATACGGAATTCTTATCATTATTCATGAACTAATGCCTATATATATATATATTAATAACGAATATTTTATTGAAAGATTAAGTTATTACCGAACAAAGAAAAATTATCATTATCATTATAAGGATGAGATCAATTCGGAAGCACTTTTTTTCTTATTCTAGCGGACAGAATTACATTGGTCTAATTTGGGACTCTCCGATGTATCTTTATTCGATCTATCCGGGTGAAAATACCGAACCAGTCCTTACATTTATTTGTGGCCATAGAGGAGCCGTATGAAGCTGAAGTTTCATGTACGGTTTTGTAATAGCGATGGGAACGGTGATGTTATTATCGACTATGATTATCTAATAGTTCAAGTACAGTTGATATAGTCGAAGCACAGTCAAAATATGGTTTTTGGGGGTGGAATCTGTGGCGTCAACCTATAGGATTTATTGTTTTTCTAATTTCTTCTCTAGCCGAATGTGAGAGATTGCCATTTGATTTACCGGAAGCAGAGGAGGAATTAGTAGCAGGTTATCAAACCGAATATTCAGGTATCAAATTCGGTTTATTTTATATTGCTTCTTACCTAAATCTATTACTTTCTTCATTATTTGTAACAGTTCTTTACTTAGGTGGGTGGAATTTTTCTATTCCGTACATATCTATTCCTGAACTTTTCGGAATAAATAAAATGGCCGGAGTTTTTGGAATTACAATTGGTATCTTTATTACATTAGCTAAAGCTTATTTGTTTCTGTTCATTCCTATCACAACAAGGTGGACTTTGCCTAGGATAAGAATGGACCAGCTATTAAATCTTGGATGGAAATTTCTTTTACCTATTTCTTTAGGTAATCTATTATTGACAACTTCTTCCCAACTTGTTTCACTATAAATAAGAAAATACGATAACGATATTCCAGATTCATAACCTCTTTCAAACAAGAGAAAGAAACATCAATTTATTCCTGGATATTTACAATATGTTCTCTATGGTGACTGGGTTCATGAATTATAGTCAACAAACAATACGAGCTGCAAGGTATATTGGTCAAAGTTTCGTAATTACCTTATCCCACACAAATCGTTTACCTATAACTATTCAATATCCTTATGAAAAATCGATCACATCAGAGCGTTTCCGTGGTCGAATCCACTTTGAATTTGATAAATGTATTTCTTGTGAAGTATGTGTTCGTGTATGCCCGATAGATCTACCCGTTGTTGATTGGAGATTTGAAAGAGATATTAAAAAAAAACAATTGCTTAATTATAGTATTGATTTTGGGGTCTGTATATTTTGTGGTAATTGTGTCGAGTATTGTCCAACAAACTGTTTATCAATGACTGAAGAATATGAACTTTCCACTTCTGATCGTCACGAATTGAATTATAATCAAATTGCTTTGGGTCGGTTACCAATGTCAATAATTGGAGATTACACAATTCAAACAGTTATGAATTCGACTCAAATCAAAATAGACAAAGATAAACCCTTTGATTCAAGAACGATTACCAATTACTAAGATTTTGTTTTGATATAAAAGACCCAAGCTTTTTTTATTTTGTTTGGTCAGTAATTACAAATAATAACTAATAATTATTGATTGTTGAGAATTATTCTTTGATTGAAACTGAGAATATATTTTTCGTGATGATTTCGAAATATACAATCCCCATTACTCTTTTCTCGATAATTTTATCTATATCTACATTAATCCATATAAAAAAAAGTTTGAATTCAATTAGGAATGTATCATATACAAGAAAAAAATGGGGCAACCCCTTTTCCTTTCCTGGACCATTCAGTAAGGTCATGAAATATTTCGACTTATTTATTAATTTATTATTTTAATAATGGATTTACCTGGACCAATACATGATATTCTTGTAGTATTTTTTGGATCAGTTCTTGTATTAGGAGGTCTGGGAGTAGTATTACTTACCAATCCCATTTTTTCTGCCTTTTCGTTGGGATTGGTTCTTGTTTGTATATCCTTATTCTATATTCTATCGAATTCCTATTTTGTAGCTGCCGCACAGCTCCTTATTTATGTTGGAGCTATAAATGTCTTAATCATATTTGCTGTAATGTTCATGAATGGTTCAGAATATTCCAATGATTCCTATTTTTGGACCATTGGAGATGGGGTCACTTCACTGGTTTGTACAAGTATTCTTTTTTCACTAATTACTATTATCCCAGATACGTCATGGTACGGAATTTTTTGGACTACAAGATCAAGCCAGATTATGGAACAGGACCTAATAAGTAACATTCAACAAATTGGTATTCATTTATCAACAGATTTTTATCTTCCGTTTGAACTCATTTCCATAATTCTTTTAGTTTCCTTGATAGGTGCAATTACTATGGCTCGTCAATAATAAATACTTAGAATTAAATTCTAAATAAATAACTAAATAAATAAAATAAATGGAAAGGTTTAAGGTTTTTATAAGGTTTTTAATTAAACCTATCTATTGCCAATACCTTCTTTTATTCTGTAATCGTTCTATTCTAATCAATCGAATCGGTTGAATTGTTGTTCATATTGAAATGAATCGAGATTGATAAGGAGTTAGTCAATGATGTTCGAGCATGTACTTTTTTTGAGTGTCTATTTATTCTCTATCGGTATCTATGGATTGATCACAAGTCGAAAGATGGTTAGAGCACTTATGTGTCTTGAGCTTATACTCAATTCGGTTAATATCAATCTCGTAACATTTTCAGATATATTTGATAGTCGCCAATTAAAAGGCGACATTTTCTCAATCTTTGTTATAGCTGTTGCGGCTGCTGAAGCAGCTATTGGGCTAGCTATTGTTTCATCAATCCATCGTAACAGAAAATCAACTCGTATCAATCAATCGAATTTGTTGAATAATTAGTTATGATCATAAGATACATAATATCACATAGAATATTAATCTATTAGATATTATATATTATAATTTTATTATTATTTTATTATAATTTTATTATTTTAATTTTTTTTGATTATAATTTTGATTATTATTATTATATTATTATTATATATTATTATTATAAATATATAAAATATATAATATATATATATATTTAGTATTGAATTAATTTACTATTGAATAATAAATATTTTCATATTGAATAAATACTTTGAATTAATATTGAAATATTGACCCATTTTATTTGTTGGTCAATTTGAATTCACATGTGCAACTCGCATGATCATGGTTGTTGAAAGAGAAATCAAAGTCTCTTGGACTTTTCTCATGAACAGGTTTAGAAATATATTGATTCTTAAAATTTTGATAAACCACTGCTTCGTCTGGTGTCTACAATATAAATGTATGATTCATTTACTACTAATTTTATTTTACCAGATCGAAAATTTTTTATGCTCAAAGCTGGAATTTATAGATCCAATGTCACATTCAGTAAAAATTTATGATACATGTATAGGGTGTACTCAATGTGTACGAGCCTGCCCCACAGATGTATTGGAAATGATACCTTGGGACGGATGTAAAGCTAAGCAAATTGCTTCCGCACCAAGAACCGAGGACTGTGTAGGTTGTAAGAGATGTGAATCCGCCTGCCCAACAGATTTTTTGAGTGTCCGTGTTTATTTATGGCATGAAACAACTCGCAGCATGGGTCTATCTTATTGATACATTACAAAAAATTCCACTTGAATCATTTGATTCCTCTTTACCGACAAAAGCCCGTGCTCGAAATAATAAATTTTATCGAGCACGGGTTTTTCTGGTCAAAACATATCTTGTCTTTATCACGAGTTATTTTCCTTGGTTAACAATACTTGTAGTTTTGCCGATATTCGCGGGTTCCTCAATTTTCTTTTTTCCTCATAGAGGAAATAAGATGTTTAGATGGTATACTATTTGTATATGCTTATTAGAACTCCTTCTAACAACCTATGCATTCTGTTATCATTTCCAATTGGACGATCCATTAATCCAATTGGAAGAAGATTATAAATGGATAGATATTTTTGATTTTCACTGGAGACTGGGAATCGATGGACTTTCCATAGGACCCATTTTACTGACAGGATTTATCACTACTTTAGCTACTTTAGCAGCTTGGCCAGTTACGCGAAATTCGCGATTGTTCTATTTCCTGATGTTAGCAATGTACAGCGGTCAAATAGGATCATTTTCTTCTCGAGACCTTTTACTTTTTTTCATCATGTGGGAGTTAGAATTAATTCCTGTTTACTTACTTTTATCCATGTGGGGAGGAAAAAAACGTCTCTACTCGGCTACAAAGTTTATTTTGTACACAGCAGGGGGTTCCATTTTTCTCTTAATAGGAGTTCTAGGTATGGGTTTATATGGTTCCAATGAACCAACATTAGATTTTGAAAGATTAGCTAATCAATCATATCCTGTGGCATTGGAAATAATATTATATTTTGGTTTCTTTATTGCTTATGCTGTCAAATCGCCGATTATACCCCTGCATACATGGTTACCAAATACCCATGGAGAAGCACATTACAGTACATGTATGCTTCTAGCTGGAATCTTATTAAAAATGGGAGCATATGGATTGATTCGGATCAATATGGAATTATTACCCCACGCTCATTCTATATTTTCTCCCTGGTTGGTAATAGTTGGAGCGATGCAAATAATCTATGCAGCTTTAATTTCTCTCGGTCAACGCAATTTTAAAAAGAGAATAGCCTATTCCTCTGTATCTCACATGGGTTTTACAATTATAGGAATTGGTTCTATAACCGACATGGGACTCAATGGAGCCATTTTACAAATACTCTCTCATGGATTTATCGGTGCTGCACTTTTTTTCTTGGCAGGAACGAGTTGTGATAGAACACGTCTTGTTTATCTCGACGAAATGGGAGGGATATCCATCCCAATGCCAAAAATATTTACCATGTTCAGTAGTTTCTCGATGGCTTCTCTTGCATTGCCAGGAATGAGTGGTTTTGTTGCGGAATCGGTAGTATTTTTGGGAATAATTACTAGTCCAAAATATCTTTTAATGCCAAAAATACTAATTACTTTTGTAATGGCAATTGGAGTGATATTAACTCCTATTTATTTATTATCTATGTCACGTCAGATGTTCTATGGATACAAGCTATTCAATGTTCCACACTCTAATTTTTTGGATTCTGGACCACGAGAACTATTTGTTTCAATTTGTATCTTTCTACCCATAATAGGGATTGGTATTTATCCTGATTTCGTTCTCTCGTTATCAGTTGACAGGGTACAAGCTATCCTATCTAATTACTTTTATAGATAGTGTTTCATTAATGAGACAAAAAGTCTTATAATTCTTTAATTTTAAGATTTTTTTTTTTAATCGTTCGCTGTACAATGCAAAAAAAGAAAGTGAATTAGAATTGTAATGAGATGCATTTCGAGTTTTTGTTTTGACAACCTGTCAAAACAAAAACTCGAACAAGCAAACTTTCGTTATATATGGGACGATATTCTTATGTATTTTTCATGTAGCTTATTCAATTAGATGTTAATGTGAATGAACCATAACTATGTAAACCTATTCCTAATAGATTGACCCCAAAATAGCATATCCAAATTATAAAAAATCCTATAGAAGCTATAAGTGCCGAATTCGTACCTTGTAAACTTTGATTTGTTCTAGTATGTGAATAAATCGCGAATATGGTCCAAGTAATAAATGCCCAAGTTTCCTTCGGGTCCCAACTCCAATAAGATCCCCATGCTTCATTGGCCCATACTGCTCCACAAAGAATGCCTATGGTTAAAAAGGTAAACCCTAAACTAATCATACGATAACTCCAATAATCCAAACGTTGAGTCAATTGATATTTGTAATAATTTTGAAATGAAAGAAAAGAAGGGTTTTTAAAAACCCTTCTTCTTTTTTCATTCAAGTATTTAATCTCACCAAAGAAAAATGATCTAATTAAGAAATTATTGCTTTTACAAAAAAAATTGATGTTGTTTCGAAATGTAATGATTAGAAGAGCAATTGATAATAACGATCCGCATAAAAGAGCTGCATAGCTCAATAACATCATACTTACGTGCATCATTAACCACTGAGATTGTAGAGCGGGTACTAATATTGCGGATTGATGCATTTCAGTTGAAAGACCCGACGTAGCGAAGCCTTGAGTAAAAATAGTACTTGGGGTAGTTATTATGCTTAAATCATTTTTATGGTTCAATTTCTTGGAAATTATATGAATAATAAATAAACTACATGAAAGGAAGATTAATGACTCGTATAAATTACTTAACGGAAAATGTCCCGAAGAAATCCAACGAGAAATTAATAATCCTGTTATAGAGAAAAAGGTGGCTATCATCCCTTTTTCCGATGAATCACGTAATCCTACGATTTCGTAGACTAATAAGTTCATGAAATGAATCGTAATCACAATTGAAATGATCGAAAAAGAGATATGAGTTAATATATGTTCTAAAGTCACAAATATCATAAAAAAGTGTCCCATTACAGAATTGAAATCGGAAATTGAATACATTATAGGATACATTGTGTCTCTTTTAGAGGATGCCGCCACTCGGACTCGAACCGAGATGCTCTAGCACTGCTTCCTAAGAGCAGCGTGTCTACCGATTTCACCATGGCGGCTTACTTGAAATAATAATATTCAATTCATGTTGAATCGTCAAGAATCAAGGATTCAATATAGTCTAGGAAACATTAGAATCGATGAAAAAAGACTCGTTTAAATTCATATTTGAATCTTCATTCAATAAAATAATCCTTAGTTAGTATCGTCCTAGGTTCAGTTTTAACAATCAACTTTCACGTACTATAAACTAAGTTCCCCCGATACAGTTGAAATTTCGATAGTTTTGCTCTCAGTCGAGGTATAGAATTAAGAATTGTCCTTTTTCTTTCTATTTTTTTTTGATGATTTGTTTTTCATTTTGAATCCGATTTCATCGGATTCAAAATGAAAAAGATTGATTTTTTTATTAAAAAAAAAAATCAAATAACTAAGATCTCATATGTATTACAATTTCATCACTAAACCCATTTGGAATTTTTCTAACGATTCCGATACTTTAGTATCATTAAGTATTAATACTCTTCATTGTGTATATGTATATAATATAAATAAGGTAACATTTACCAAACCAATTAAGTTTTAGGCTAGGCATATAAAAAAAAAGAGTTTAAATTTCTATGGCAATTGTACTATTCACAATAGAAAATCTTAATCCTATTTTTCTATTGTGAAAGGTTAATGGATAGGGAAAAATACTATTCTTAATAAGAACCCAATATACAGAAAACTCTTATTCTACATACCACAGCTAGTTATAACTAATATTGAGTAGTTCAATACATTAATTAACGTGAATCGTTCATCTTAAAAAATTTTCAGTTCTTCGGGCTATGTCAATTCCGATTATCCCAAGACTTTATTATTTGTTTGTCGCACAAAAAAACTTTTGGAATGTCCGGTGGAAACCGATTTCGCTAAAGAAAAAGCTTTTACTGCAGTTAAATATCCTTTTTTCTTCCAAATATTCCTACGAATATGTTTTTTTGACATAGAAATACATTTTTTTGGAACTGCCATTCAAAAAAGGGTTACTCATTTTTATTTATCGTTGTATGTGAAAGACATGTATTGTTCGGAATAGATCGTTTTTTTTAATCATTATCTATACTTTATTCTGTGAATAATAGTTTTTTTTTTTTTTTTACTTTCAACATTTAACATAATTTAACATTTAACATAAAATATAATATATATATATTATTTGTTATATTTTAAATATTATATTTTATGTTATTTTATAATATATATATATTATTATATATTTTTATAATATATATATATATATTATTATATATTTTTCATCATTATTGTTTATTGTTCTTTTCGAAAGAGATAAGAATTGGTGAATCGGAAACAATTATTAATTATAAAAAAAAAATCTCAATTTGTTTGTTTTCTTATGGAACATACATATCAATATGCATGGATAATACCTTTTCTTCCACTTACAGTTACTATGTTAATAGGATTTGGACTTATACTTATTCCGACAGCAACAAAAAATATTCGTCGTATATGGGCTTTTCCTAGTATTTTTCTGTTAAGTATAGCTATGGGATTTTCGGCCAATCTGTCTATTCAACAGATAAATGGAAGTTTTATTTATCAATATCTATGGTCTTGGACCATAGATATTGATTTTTCCTTAGAGTTTGGATATTTGATCGATCCACTTACTTCTATTATGTCAATACTAATTACTACTGTTGGAGTCATGATTCTTATTTATAGTGACAATTATATGTCTCACGACCAAGGATATTTGAGATTTTTTGCTTATATGAGTTTTTCCAATACTTCCATGTTGGGATTAGTTACTAGTTCTAATTTGATACAAATTCATATTTTTTGGGAACTAGTGGGAATGTGTTCATATTTATTAATAGGGTTTTGGTTCACACGACCGATTGCCGCAAGTGCTTGTCAAAAAGCTTTTGTAACTAATCGTGTAGGAGATTTTGGTTTATTATTAGGAATCTTAGGTCTTTATTGGATAACAGGTAGTTTGGAATTTCGGGATTTGTTCGAAATAGCTAATAACTTGATCCATAATAATGGGGTCAGCTCCTTATTTGCTACTTTGTGTGCCTCTTTATTATTTGTCGGTGCAGTTGCTAAATCTGCACAATTCCCCCTCCACGTATGGTTACCTGATGCCATGGAAGGACCTACTCCTATCTCGGCCCTTATACACGCCGCTACTATGGTAGCAGCAGGAATTTTTCTTGTAGCTCGGCTTATTCCTCTTTTCATAGACATACCTTATATAATGAATTTCATTTCTTTAATGGGTGTAATAACAGTACTATTAGGAGCTACTTTTTCTCTTGCTCAAAGAGACATTAAAAGAAGTTTAGCTTATTCTACAATGTCTCAATTAGGTTATATTATGTTAGCTCTAGGTATAGGTTCTTATCGAGCGGCTTTATTCCATTTGATCACTCATGCCTATTCTAAAGCTTTATTGTTTTTGGGATCTGGATCCATTATTCATTCAATGGAACCTATTGTTGGATATTCACCAGAAAAAAGTCAGAATATGGTTCTTATGGGTGGTTTAACAAGATATGTTCCAATTACAAGAACTACTTTTTTATTAGGTACACTTTCTCTTTGTGGTATTCCACCTCTTGCTTGTTTTTGGTCCAAAGATGAAATTCTTAATGATAGTTGGTTATATTCACCAATTTTTGCAATAATACCTTGTTTCACAATAGGATTAACCGCATTTTATATGTTTCGGGTATATTTACTTACCTTTGATGGGTATTTGCGCGTTTATTTTCAAAATCACAGTAGCACTAAAAGTAACTCGTTCTATTCAATATCTCTATGGGGAAAAGAAGCACCAAAAACAG